TTCATGGATCTCTCGGTTCGAGAAATAAGAGGATCAAACCATTTCTTCTGACTCTTTTTCAAATTCGATAAATATTGGTTGATCATATATTTCATTATAGTTATATGATTCAGAGTATCATTTCCTATTTGATCCCTTTGAATTTCATATTCGAAGTTGCGATCGGATCTATTCATTAAAAAGAATCGATTCGATACACTTCTTATGTACCCATAGGTGTTATATTGGATTTGCATCAGATTTCGGATCAATCTATATTGATTGACTGCCTCCATTATGTTGTTGCTAGCAAATACCGCCGTTTTTATTTTTGGATCTTCCAAATAATTCCCGCAGTAGATCCGGACCAATTTTTTTCTGATCCTTCGATAAAAAGATTCATTCTCTTCATAAAAAAGAGGAGGTAGAATCAATAAAGATTTCTTTTTCGATTCATCTCTGGAGTTGAATACCTTATTCAAGAATTTTTTTTGATCTAACCCGTAGGAATCAATAGAAAAGGCAAATCTCCTATGATACACCAGATCCGGCCCGGTTATTGATAGAGTGAATAGATCTGCCATTTCTTGAAATCTCTCTTCTGATTCAAAATCATGGTGTAACGTGTATCCCCCCTTGTTCCGGCCATGGAATAGATGAAATAAATAAAAAAATGGATTTTTGTTCAAGAATGAAATCTTATTGGAACTGTCCATATCCGGTGCATCCTTCGGAACCATATCAGATCCCGGATCTGATGAAATAGGATGAATTGAGACGGTATTTTGTAAATACGTAATTATCTTGAATATATCAACCATTTCTTTATTTTCCGATCGCCTGGAAAGAACAAAAGAAACATCCTGTTTTTTCTTCAAAAATTTCTGATCTCTAGTGGACCTCTCAGTAGGATTCGAACCCAGATGAAGTTCTGACCATCTGTCAGAGAAAAAAGAACGAATTGATCTTGTAGGATTCCCAAGAAATTCTGCGATTTCTTCCGGAAGCAGATGATTATTCATCTGCTTCTCACGTTCCGCGAATAGCCGGGACATTGAGGAAGATCCAAAAAGGCATTTCGGGAATCGATCTGATTCTATCTCTGTTCCTTCCGTTTGAAGAAAGGAAGGATCCCAAAGAATCGATCTTTCTTTTTGAATATTTGACAATGCATTCCGTACCTTGCTAAAAAACCGATCCTTGTTTACCAACCACACATTGTCTAACCAAATCAAATTCTCTCTCGATACGTTCCTCAAAAAATCCGATTCGTGCTGATTCTTTCCCCAACTAACGAAGAGATCTTGGTGGAATTGCCACATATGAAATTGAGCACAATTTTGCAAAGAAATATCCCACTTGTTTCTCGAGAAGAGATGGGAAACATGCTCAATATAATTTGATTGAATAGTTGCCTCAGCTCCTTGTTGTTTGAAGAACCCCCCCCCTTCAATTGGTCTTTTTTCACGAAAAGCAGACATGAGATAACAAATCAAGTCTTTCCCTAAGACTTCGAATAGCTGTCCCGAATTCAAGTTGAGTATGTTTCGCTTCTTCCTCGGAGAAAGACGATCAAACAATTCCCAATCATGGTCCTTGCGGATCATATCATCCGTATAGGATAAAAAAAGAAACTCCAGATATTTGCTATCTTTCTCTTTGAATGAGATCTCAATTCCAACTACGGTTTTATTAGATACCTTACAACTAGAATCCCTCTTTTTTCCGATCCGGTTCCTCCACCACCGCGAACCCCGGTTAGATTCAGGCATGATACACTTTTTATTTATTGGGAGAACCCAAGTACTCTCTTGCGAATCCATGAAACAACTCTCAGAAATATTTTTCCCTTTTGGAAGATACAGGGGCGAAACAATCAACCTATTGATATTGCAAGACCAAAAAGATTCTTCCAATGTCTCATTTCTGGGTCCAATGGAATTCATAGGTATAGGAAGAAGCCCCATCAAATAGAGATTTTTTCTTTCGACAATCTTTCGATTGTTAATACGAGATATAAGGACCGCTACTACAAGCAGTATTATACCTTTGATCGTGAAATATCGATTGCTTCTTGAACCCTGTGAATCACGTGAAAGTAGGATACTCCAAATTCGGGGGTCAAAGAGTTTCATAAAACGTTCTTGGTGGAAAAGAATGTGAGTGAAAGATCCCACTGAATCGAATTTGGTCCATGAATCTAAGAAATAGTGAGAATTCTTGATCTCTCTCAATATCTCTCTCAATTCGAAGATCCAGGATTTGAATTGATGTCCTCTCATTGATTCCTCCTAAAGATTTCATTTCAATTGGAATTTGGTTATTTACGATGTACGATGATCCCTGTTAAGCATCCATGGCTGAATGGTTAAAGCGCCCAACTCATAATTGGCAAATTCGTAGGTTCAATTCCTGCTGGATGCACGCCAATGGGAACGTTCAATAAGTCTATTAGAATTGGCTCTGTATCAATGGAATCTCATCATCCATACATACCGAATTGGTATGGTATATTCATACC